TTAGATATATTAAATTAAATTAATTATTATTAAATGCAATTTAATTGTTATTTATTAACTAATATCCAATCTTATTATATAAATATATATATAATAAGCTAAATTAAGCTAATAGGTTCATACCCTATCGATAAATTAAAAAATTTTTATATAAAAATTAAATTTCATATAAAAATAAAAAAAATAAAAATAAATTAATAATTTAATAAAAAAAATTAATTTAAATTAAAAATTTATAATTGATAAAAATATAAAATTTTATAAAAAAAATTATTTTTAATATTAAAATTTATATTTATTAATAAATAATAATATTAAATAAATATTTTATTAAAAAGTAATATGTCTGATAAAAGATGTATTTTGATAAAATATTAATGTATATAAAATTATACTATTACTATTAAATTTTTATAAATTATATAAATATAATAAGTAGGTAATATAATTTATTAATAAAAACTAATAAACTTTTTTATTAAATAATATTTTATTTTTTATATAAAATATTTATTTTTATTATTTATAATAGAATAAAAATTATTTTAGATAAATTGCTTATTTTTTGTTTAATATTTGTAATAATATTTTTTATTAATTTATTAAATTCTTCAAGAATTTTTATTCAATGATTATGTATAGAATTTTGTACAATTTTATTAATTAGAATTATTAATATTAAATCAAAAAATAAAATTGTAAGAATTATTTATTTTATAATTTCATCAATTTCAAGTTTATTATTAATTATAATGATTTCAATTAATTTTAATCAATTATTTTTATTAAAAACAATAAATTTAATTTTAATAATATCAATATTTTTAAAAATTGGAATGTTTCCATTTTGTTTTTGAATAATTCATATTTATAAATTTTCATCATGAAAACAAATTTTTATTATTTCAACATTTATAAAATTTATTCCAATTTATTTTTTTTCATCATTAATTTATATAACTCCAATTTTTTTATATTTTTTAATTTTTAATAATTTATTTATTTCTTTATATACAAATTTAGAATTTTCTATAAAAAAATTATTTGGATGTTCTTCAATTTTTAATTCAACAATTTTTATTTTTATTAATGAATTTAATAAAACTTTATTTATATTATTTTTTTTTATCTATATTTTTATTTTTTTTATTTTAACATTTATAATAGAATTTTATAATGTTAAAAATAATTTTTTTAATTTTTCTTTAAAATCTTTATATTTATTTATTATTATATTATTTATTTATTCTTCGTTTCCTTTATTTTTAACATTTATTTATAAATGAGAATTTACTTATTTATTAAATATTTATTTTAGTAATAATATTGTTCTTTTATTTTTATTATCTGGATTTATTATAATATGAAATTATTTTATTTTATTAAAATCATTAATTTTGAAATATGTGTTTTGTAAAAATAATTTTTATAAAAATAAAGAATTTCATATAATAAATATATTTATATATATAATTATATTTATATATTTATTTATATTTATATTGTTTAATTTAATATAAATAAATATATTTATATATATAATTATATTTATATATTTATTTATATTTATATTGTTTAATTTAATATAAAAAATTATTTAATCTTTAAATTTGCAATTTAAAATTTTATTTAAACTATATTAAATAAATAAAATTTAATTTTTATAAGATAAATTTAATTTTTTATGAGTAAATAGTATTAAAAGAATTTTAATCTTTATTAATAAATTTACAGTTTATTTCTTTTTCAGACATAATACTATTAATTTATTTTAATTTTAAAGATTTTAAGTTAATAAAAACTATTAATCTTCAAAATTAAAAATATTAATAATTTTAATAAATCTTAAATTAATATAATTAATTTATATATTTATTATTTTATTAAATTTTTAATTAAATTTTTAAATTATTAAATTTATTTAAATTTTTAAAAAAAAAAAATTAATATTTTTAATTAATAAAATTTTAAGTTAATTTTGACATTAATTTTAAAAATTAAAAATTTTAATTTATATTAATAAATTTTAATAATAAAATGATTAATATCAACAAATCATAAAAACATTGGAATAATATATTTTATTTTTGCTATATGATCAGGAATAATTGGATCTTCAATAAGATTATTAATTCGAATAGAATTAAGTCATCCTGGAATATGAATTAATAATGATCAAATTTATAATTCTTTAGTTACTAGTCATGCATTTTTAATAATTTTTTTTATAGTTATACCATTTTTAATTGGTGGTTTTGGAAATTATTTAATTCCTTTAATATTAGGATCACCAGATATAGCTTTTCCTCGAATAAATAATATTAGATTTTGAATTTTACCTCCTTCATTAATATTATTATTATTAAGAAATATATATACACCTAATGTTGGAACAGGTTGAACAGTTTATCCTCCATTATCTTCGTATTTATTTCATTCATCACCATCAATCGATATTGCAATTTTTTCACTTCATATAACAGGAATTTCTTCTATTATTGGATCTTTAAATTTTATTGTTACAATTATAATAATAAAAAATTATTCTTTAAGTTATGATCAAATTAATTTATTTTCATGATCAGTTTGTATTACTGTAATTTTATTAATATTATCTTTACCTGTTTTAGCAGGAGCAATTACAATATTACTTTTTGATCGAAATTTTAATACATCTTTTTTTGATCCTATAGGAGGAGGAGATCCTATTCTTTATCAACATTTATTTTGATTTTTTGGTCATCCAGAAGTTTATATTTTAATTTTACCTGGATTTGGATTAATTTCACAAATTATTATAAATGAAAGAGGAAAAAAAGAAACTTTTGGAAATTTAAGTATAATTTATGCAATATTAGGAATTGGATTTTTAGGATTTATTGTTTGAGCTCATCATATATTTACTGTTGGATTAGATGTTGATACACGAGCTTATTTTACTTCAGCAACTATAATTATTGCTGTACCTACAGGTATTAAAGTTTTTAGATGATTAGCAACTTATCATGGTTCTAAAATAAATTTAAATATTACAATTATTTGATCAATTGGTTTTATTTTAATATTTACAATTGGTGGATTAACAGGTGTAATATTATCTAATTCATCAATTGATATTATTCTTCATGATACTTATTATGTAGTTGGACATTTTCATTATGTTTTATCTATAGGTGCAGTTTTTGCAATTATTACAAGATTAATTCATTGATATCCAATAATTACTGGTTTAATAATAAATCAAAAATGATTAAAAATTCAATTTATTATAATATTTATTGGAGTAAATTTAACATTTTTTCCTCAACATTTTTTAGGATTAATAGCAATACCTCGTCGATATTCTGATTATCCTGATTCATATTATTGTTGAAATTTAATTTCTTCAATTGGAGCAATAGTATCAATAAATAGAATATTATTTTTAATTTTTATTATTTTTGAAAGAATAATTTCTAAACGTTTAATTTTATTTAAATTTAATCAATCATCTCTTGAATGATTAAATAATTATCCACCTTATGATCATTCATTAATTGAAATTCCTTTATTAATAAAAAATAAAATTAAAAATATTTTTAATAAATAATTTTTAATATGGCAGATTTAGTGCATTGAATTTAAAATTCAAATATAAAAATATATTTATTTTTTATTAAAAATTTTATAAAACTTATAAGTTTTGAATTTATAATTCAAATTAATATTTCTTATTTATAAATTATTTCAACATGAAATATATTAATATTTCAAGATTCAAATTCATTTTATTCTGATAATTTAATTTCATTTCATAATTTAACAATAATAATAATAACAATAATTATTACTTTAACTATATTTTTTATTTTAGATTTTATAATAAATAATTTTTTAAATTTAAATTTATTAAAAAATCATACAATTGAAATTATTTGAACTTTAGTTCCAATAATTATTTTAATAATTATTTGTTTTCCATCTTTAAAAATTTTATATTATATTGATGAAATTATTAATCCTTATTTTTCAATTAAAGCTATTGGACATCAATGATATTGATCTTATGAATATCCAGAATTTAATAATTTTGAATTTGATTCATATATATTAAATTATAATTTAAAAAATCAATTTCGATTATTAGAAACAGATAATCGATTAATTATTCCATTTAAAATTTCAATACGAATAATTATTTCTTCAATAGATGTAATTCATTCTTGAACAATTCCATCATTAGGAATTAAAGTTGATGCAGTTCCAGGACGAATTAATCAATTAAATTTATTTAGAATTCGTCCTGGAATTTATTTTGGTCAATGTTCTGAAATTTGTGGAATGAATCATAGATTTATACCTATTATATTAGAAAGAACATCTTATAATTATTTTTTAAATTGAATTAAAACAAAAATTTAAAAAATTAGTTAAATTATATAACATTAGATTGTCATTCTAAAATTAATATAAATATATTATTTTTTTATTTTATTCATTAGATATCTTAAATTAAAGAATTGATCTTTTAAATCATTTATAGTAAAAAAAATACTTCTAATGAATTCCACAAATAATACCAATTAATTGATTAATTATTTTTTTTATATGTTTATCATGTTTAATTTTATTAATTATTTTAATTAATACATTAATTTTATATTTTAAAATAAAAGATGATGATGATAAAAAAAAAAAATTATTAAAAAAATGAACATGATTTTGATAAATTTATTTGAAACATTTGATCCTTCAGTTAATAATTTAATTCAATTAAATTGAATTTTTATAATTTTTCCTATTATTTTATTTCCAAATTTATATTGATTAATTCCTTCACGAATTATAATGATTTTAAAATTATTTATTAAATATTTATTTAATGAATTTAAAATAATTATAACTAATAAATATTTAATAAATATTTCTTTATTTTTAGGAATTATATTTTATATTATATTATTAAATTTATTTAGATTAATTCCTTATATTTTTACTTTAACAAGACATTTAATATTTAATTTATCAATATCATTTTCTTTATGATTTAGATTTATTATTTATTCATTAATTAATTTTCCTATTAAAACTTTAAGTCATTTAGTTCCTTTAAATTCTCCAAAGTTTTTAATAAATTTTATAGTTATTATTGAATTAATTAGATTAATTATTCGTCCATGAACATTATCAATTCGTCTTTCTGCAAATTTAATTTCAGGACATTTAATTTTAATTTTATTAAGAAATTTTATAATAAATTTTTTATCATTATTACCATTAACATTATTAATTCAAAATTTATTATTGATTCTAGAAATTTCAATAGCTTTTATTCAAGCTTATGTATTTTCAATTTTATTAACTTTATATTTTTCTGAATCAATTAATTAAATTTATAAGATAAATTAATGAAAAAAAATTTTCCATTTCATATAGTAACTTTAAGACCTTGACCAATTATCTTATCTTTAAATTTAATAAATCTTTTATTGAGTATTATTATTTGAATTTATTTTAGTTATTTTATAAATATAATTTTTAATTTAACTTTATTAATTTTTTCAATATTAATATGATTTCGAGATATTATTCGTGAAAGAACATTTCAAGGAATACATTCAATATATATTATTATAATAATAAAATTTAGAATAATTATATTTATTATTTCAGAATTATTTTTTTTTATTTCATTTTTTTGAACATTTTTTCATAATTCAATTTCCCCATCAATTGAAATTAATTCAATATGACCACCAAAAATAATTAAATTTTTTAATCCATTTGAAGTTCCTTTATTAAATTCAATTATTTTAATTTTATCAGGATTTACTGTAACATTAAGACATTATAATATATTAAATAATAAATTTAATTCAAGTGTTAATATATTAAAATTAACAATTGTTTTAGGATTTTATTTTAATTTTATACAAATTTTTGAATATTATAATTCATTTTTTTGTATTAATGACAGAATTTATGGATCAATTTTTTATTTATCAACAGGTTTTCATGGATTTCATGTATTAGTTGGAACTTTAATATTATTTTATTCTTTAATTCGAATATTAAATAATCATTTTTCACCAACTCATCATATTAATTTTGAATTTTCAATTTGATATTGACATTTTGTTGATGTTATTTGATTATTTCTTTATATATTTTATTATATTTTAATAAATTAAAATATATAGTATAAATATTACATTTAATTTCCAATTAAAAAATTTAATTAAAATTAATATATTTAATTAATATTCAAATTTTATATTTAATTTTAATTTTTTTAATTTTATTTATTATTATTATTTTAAATAAATTTTTATCAATATTTAAAAAATTAAATTTTGAAAAAAATTTACCTTATGAATGTGGATTTAATCCAATTACAAAAATTAATATTCCATTTTCTTTACCTTTTTATTTAATTTCATTAACATTTTTAATTTTTGATATTGAAATTATTTTATTAATTCCATTAATTTTATTTTTAAAAACTTTTAATTCTTTATATTTATTTATACTAATTTTTTTTTTTTTTATTATATTAATTTTTTCATTATTTATAGAATGATCTTGTAATTTTTTAAATTGAATATTTTAAATTTTTATAATTTTATTAATTAAAGCCAAAATAGAGGCATTTTATTGTTAATAAAATTATTGAATTTATATTCTAATTAATTTATATAAGGATTTATTAATTTAAATCAATATTTAAGTCGAAATTAAATGTAATTATTTACTTCTTATATTATTTATAAAATTTATATAGTTTAAAAAAAACATTATATTTTCAATATAAAATTATTAATATATTTTATTTAATTATAAATATAAATTTTATGAAATAATTAAAATAAAGCTTCTAACTTTATAAATTGATATTAATATATCATTATTTCTTATTTATTTAAAAATTTATAAAATTTCCTTAATATTTTCAATATTATGCTCTAATTATAAGCTATTTAAATAAAAAAATATTAAAAAAAAAATTATAAAATAAATATAAATTAATAATAAATAAAAAAATTTTATTTTAAAATTTGTTATTATTATATTATTTATAAAATTTATTATTTTTCCTGTTATTTTTTCTAATAAACCTTTTTCAAAATAAAATTCATAATAAATTAATTTTATTATTAAATTATTAATAAAAAATTTATATATAAATTCTATTATAAAAAATCTTTTAATAAATAAAATGATTTTTTTTATTAAATTTATATTTTTTATAATTAATGAAAATATAATACCTATAAATATTATTTTAAATACAAAATATTTATAAATAATTATTAGATTAATATTTTTATGAATAAAAAAAAAATTATAAACAAATTTTCTTAATATTAATATAATTAATAAAATAATTATTATTGATATAGATATAATAAAATCTTCTTTTAAATTTATTAAATTAATTATATAATTTATTTTTAATAATAATGATATAATTCGAAATGAATAAGAAACAGTAAAAATTGTTCCTAAAATTAAATTTATAATACTAAAAATTCTTATTTTATTTAAAAAATAATATTCAATAATTAAATCTTTTGAATAAAATCCAACTAAAAATGGAAATCCACATAATATTAATAAAGAAAATATTAATAAAAATCCTTTAATTGGATATAAATAATATATTCCTGAATAAAAACGAAAATTTTGTGAACCAATTATATAATGAATAAATCTTCCTGTACATATAAATATTATAGATTTAAAAAAAGCATGAATAAATAAATGTAAAAATGTTAAATCTGTTATTTCTAATGAATAAATTCTTATTATAAATCCTAATTGACTTAAAGTTGATAAAGCAATAATTTTTTTAAAATCTATTTCAAAATTAGCTATAATTCCTGATATTAATATGGTTAATCTTGAAATTACTAAAATTATTATTTTATATTTTAAATTAATTATTATATCATAATTAATTAATAAATAAATTCCAGCTGTTACTAAAGTTGAAGAATGAACTAATGAAGAAACAGGAGTTGGAGCTATTATTGCTGCAGGTAATCAAATTATAAATATTAATTGAGCTCTTTTAGTAAATACTATTATAAAAAATATAATTAAAATATAAAAATTTATGTTATAAAAAAATAAATTTCATCTTCCAAATATTGTTAAAAATGAAATAATTATTAATAACCTTGCATCTCCTAATCGATTTAAAATTACAGTTAATATACCTGAATTAAATGATTGAATTTTCTGATAATAAATAATTAAACAATAAGAAATTAATCCTAATCCATCTCATCCTAATAATAAAGTTAATATATTTGGTCTTAAAATTAAAAAAATTATTGATAATAAAAATAATAATATTAAATAATAAAAACGATAAATAAAAAAATTATTTGATAAATCTATATATCTTATTCTATATATTAAAATTATTGAACTAATTAATGTAACTAAAAATAAAAATATTAATAATTTAAAATTAAATATTAAAATAAAATTTATTTTTATTGAATTAAAATTAAAAATTAATCATTCAAAAATATATATTTTATTAATTAATAATATAAATATTCTATTAAAAAAAAAAATTATTCTTAAAATAAATAAAATAATTGTTGAAATAAATATATTTATTATAATTTAAAATATAATTTTTATATATCATTGAAATCACAATTCAATATTTTTATTAAACTATTTAAATAAAAAAATAAATTAAAAATTATCAAATTTAAAGGTAATAAATGTAAAATTAAAGTTAAATAATTTATTAGTAAAGAATTATAAATATTTAATTTTAAATAAAAAATTTTTCCATATTGAATAAATCTAAATAAATAAATTGAATAAATAAATCTAAATAAACAATAGAAAATTAAAAATAAAAATAAATATTTACATCAATAAATTAATCTTATAAGTAAAAAAATTTCACTAACTATATTTAAAGAAATTGGAGCTCCAGAATTATAAACACATATTATAAATCATATTATTGATATTGATGGTATTAAACAAATTATTCCTTTATTAATAAAAATTAATCGTCTATTAGTTTGTATATAAATTGTATTAACTAAATAAAATAAACCAGAAGATACTAATCCATGAGAAATTATTATTAATAATCCACCTAAAATTCCTATTTTTTTTTCTATTAATATTCCTATTATTATAATACCTATATGAACAACAGAAGATAAAGCAATAATTAATTTTATATCAAATTGAATTAAACATAAAATTCTTAAAATAAATAAACCAAAAATATTAATTAATATTAAAAAAAATAATATATTTTTTAATATAAATTTAAATATAAAAATTAAACGTAATATTCCATATCTTCCTAACTTTAATATAATAGAAGCTAAAATTATTGATCTAAAAAATGAAGCTTCAACATGAGCTTTTACTAATCAACCATGGAATAAATATATTGGAATTTTTACTAAAAAAGATATTAATAAATAAATATAATTAAATTTATCTAATTCTAAATTTATTAATTCTAAAAAAAAAAAAATTATTCTTCCTTCTAAATCTAAAATTTTAAAAATTAAATATAATATTGGTAAAGAAAAAATTAAAGTATAAAATATTAAATAAAATGAAGATAATACTCGATCTTCAGTATAACCTCATTCTATAATTATAAAAAAAATTAATAATAATCTAAATTCATATATAAAATAAAAAATTAATAAATCTATAGATATAAAATTAATTATTATTATTAAAATTAATAATAAATTTATAATTAAACAATTTATTTTATATTTATTTAAATTTAAAAAAATTATTCCAAAAATTCAAAATATTAATAAAATTAAATAATTTGAATAATTATTAATTCTTAAATTTCTAAAAATAAAAATTCATTTAATTCATCTTATATTTATTAAAAATAATAATCTTATTAAAAATATTAAATTTCTTAAAATTAAAAAATTTAAAATATTTATTGAAAGAATTAAAATTAAAAATATTAAAATTTCATTCATATTTTTTATATTTAATTAAAATAAATTAAAAAAATTAATTTTTTGATGACCAAATTCATAATTTATTCTAACTATTAATGATAAGCCTAAAACACCTTCACAAACTGAATAAATTAAATAAATTAAAAAAATTCATCTATTATAATTAACAATAATTATATAAAATAAAATTATAATAATTAAAAATTCTATTCCAATTAAAAAATTTAAAAAATAATGAAAATAATTTATTATAATAAATAAAATAAAAATAATTAAATTTAATAAAAAAAATTCTAGAATAATTAATTTTTGTTATATAGTTTAAGAAAAAACATTAATTTTGTAAATTAAAAATTTATAATAATAATAATATAACTAAAAATTTCAAAAAAATTTAATTTTATAAATATCTATAATCTCCAAAATTATTATTTTTATTAAACTATTTTTTGAAAATAATTACTATTTTTTAATGAAAATTTTAATAATTTTTAATATATTTTTGTTAATAAATTTTTATATAAATATAATAATAACATTTAATTATTTATATTTAAATATTTTTATTTCACCTTTAAAACAATTAATTTATTTAATTATGTATATAATTTTTATAACAATTAATATTTTAATTTTAAAACAATATATTTCAATAAATTTATTTATTTTATTAATTATTTTTATTAGAGGTTTATTAGTTTTATTTTCTTACTTTATTTCTTTAATTAATAATATAACTATAAAAAATAATATATTAAATTTAATTTATTTAAATTCATTTTTTATTATTTTAATAATAATTTTTATAAAACAACAATTATTTTTTTTTTTAAAAAATTTAAATTTTAATTATATAAAAAATAATAAAAATATAATTATTAAAAAATTTTTTTTAGAACCTAATTTTTATATTTTATTTATATTTATTATTTTTTTAGTAATAATATTATTTATTATAACAAAAATTTGCTTAATTAAATATAAAAATTTACGAAGAAAAAAATGAAAAAAATAATTTCAATAATTTATAAAATAAATTTATTAAATTTACCAATATCATTTATTAATTTACCAACACCAATTAATATTAATTATTTATGAAATTTTGGATCAATTTTAGGAATATTTTTAATAATTCAAATTATTTCAGGATTATTTCTTTCTATACATTATTGTCCAAATATTGATATTGCATTTTATAGAATTTCTAATATTATAAAAGATATAAATTCAGGATGATTAATTCGTTTAATTCATATAAATGGAGCTTCTTTTTACTTTTTAATTATATATTTACATATTGCACGAAATATATTTTATTATTCTTTTAAATTACATCAAGTATGAATAATTGGAGTAACAATTTTATTTTTATCAATAGCAACAGCATTTTTAGGATATGTTTTACCATGAGGTCAAATATCATTTTGAGGAGCAATAGTAATTACAAATTTAATTTCAGCATTACCATATATTGGTCAATTTACAGTTGAATGAATTTGAGGTGGATTCTCAATTAATAATGATACATTAAATCGATTTTATTCATTTCATTTTATTTTACCATTTATTATTCTTATATTAGTTTTTATTCATCTAATAGTTTTACATATTACAGGTTCTTCAAATCCTATACATTCAAAAATAAATATTTATAAAATTAATTTTCATCCTTATTTTACAATTAAAGATTTAATTACAATTATTTTTACATTTTCAATATTTATAATTATTAATCTTCAATTTCCATATATTTTAGGAGATCCAGATAATTTTAAAATAGCAAATTCTATAATTACTCCTATTCATATTAAACCAGAATGATATTTTTTATTTGCATATTCAATTTTACGAACAATTCCTAATAAATTAGGTGGTGTAATTATATTATTTTTATCAATTTTTATTTTATATTTAATTCCATTAATTAATCTTAATAATATAAAAATAAATAAATTTTATTTTTTAAATAAAATTATATATTGATGATTTATTAATATTTTTATTATATTAACTTGATTAGGTGGTCAAGTAATTGAATATCCATATGTTAATTTAAATATAATTTTTACTTTTATATATTTTTTTTATATAATTTTTTCATTTTATATTAATTTTATATGAGATATTTTATTAAAAAAATAAAATTTTAGTTAATGAACTTGATAAAGTATATGTTTTGAAAACATTTTATAGAAATAAAATTTTCTATTAACTTTATAATTTTAATTAAAAATAATTAAAATTATTTCTTTAAATAAATAAATAAAAAATAAATATATTAAAATTAAAACTAATAATTCAGTTCAACATATTTTTATTAATTTATCATAACGAATACGAGGTAATACACCTCGAATTATAATTAAAAAAATTATATGTGATATATAAATAAAAATAAAACAAATTGATCAATTTATTAATCCATAAAATATAATTGTTAATAATATACTTATAAATATAATATTTATATATTCAGATAAAAAAATTAATACAAATATTCTTCTAAAATATTCAATATTAAATCCTGATACTAATTCTGATTCCCCTTCAATTAAATCAAATGGAACTCGATTTAAATCAATTAACAAACTAATTAAAAAAATTAAATATAAAGGATATAATAAAATTAAAAATTTAATATTTATTTGTAAATCATTAAATTTATATATATTATAGCTTTCAATTATTATTATTATTATAAAAAATATTAAAAATAATAAAACTTCAAAAGAAATTATTTGAGAAATAGCTCGTAAAGAACCTAAAATAGAATAATTACAAAATGATACTCATCCAATTAATAAAATTGGGTAAACTATTAATCTTAAAATTAATATTAAATAAATTATTCTATTATTGATATAATAAAATTGATTGATTCAAGGATAGATAAATCATAATATTAATGATAAAAAAAATATAATTATTGGTCTAAAAAAATAAATATTTCTAAAATTTAAAAAAAAAAATTCTTTTATTAATAATTTTAAAGCATCTCTAATAGGTTGAAGTAATCCTTTAAAACCTAATTTATTAGGTCCTTTTCGTAATTGTATATAACTTAATATTTTACGTTCAAATAAAGTTAAAAAAGCTACTCTAATTAAAATTAATAAAATAAAAAAAATATAACTTAAAATTAATTCTTTAATTATTATATATTATATTGTTAAATATAATTTAATTAAATTCTAAATTTAATACACTATTCTGCCAATATAATTATTTATATTTATTAATTTAATATAATTTAATTATAAATTATAGTCCTTTCGTACAAATAATTTATTTATATTTATAGATAGAAACCAATCTGACTCACGTCGATTTGAACTCAAATCATGTAAGATTTAAAAAGTCGAACAGACTTAATATTTAGATTTCTTCACCTAAAATATATCTTAATTCAACATCGAGGTCGCAAACATCTTTATTAATATGATCTTTAAAAAGATATTACGCTGTTATCCCTAAGGTAATTTATTTTTTTAATTTATAATATAAGATCAAAATCATGTATTCTAAAATTAAAGTTTACTTTAAAAATAAAGTTTATTAAATTTATTAATCCTCCCAATTAAATATTAATATTATAATTAAATAATTAATTAAATATTAATATAAAATTCTATAGGGTCTTATCGTCCCATAAAATAATTTAAGCATTTTTACTAAAAATTTAAATTTATTAAATATATATGAGACAGTATATATCTCATTAATTCTTTCATTCTAGTTTTTAATTAAAAAACAATTGATTATGCTACCTTTGTACAGTTAATTATACTGCAGCCATTTAATTTAAAATCATTGGGCAGATTGACTTAAAATTATAATTTCAATAAGACATGTTTTTGATAAACAGGTGAATATATTTAATTTGCCTAATTCCTTATATATATATATTAAAAACTTTATAATTTATACAAAAAATATTACTAATTTAATCATTATAATTAATTTAAATAAATTAAAAATTATTTTTTTTTAATAAATATATATTATTAATTAAATAATAAAATAAATTTTTAATTAAATAAATTAAATTATTAAATATTTTTAAATAAGAATTATTTTTAAATCTATATTATTATAAAAATTAAAAATAATTATATATTAAATTTATAGTTTATCCCTTAAATTTTTTATATAAATATTTAAAAAATTAATAAATAAATTTTTTAAAATTATTTATATATAAATTAAATTTATTTCAAAAAAAACTAGATATAAAAAAATTCGAATAACATTTAATTTCTAAATATATATTATAATTATTTATGTAATAATAAAATATTTATATATTTAGCTCTTTTTTTTTCGAGATTATTAAATTATTAAATTATATTAATTAACCCTGATACAAAAGGTACAAAATAATTTTTACTTATTAATTTTTTATAAAATTCATTTTCATTACTAAATCTATTAAAAATATAATTAATTTATAATTAATTACTAAAACATTAAAATATTTTTAAAACTTTAAATAAAAATAATTTTTTTAAAAAAAAAACTAAATTTTAAAATTTATTTAATCAAATAATAAATAAAATTTTAATATAATTATTAAACTTTTCATTGTAAATGAAATATTTTTTTTTTAAACTAAAATTTTTTATATCTAAAAACATTTTCCAATATTTTTACTATGTTACGACTTATTCCATTTTATTGAAATTGACGGGCAATTTGTACACTTTTCAAAACTATTTTCATTTTAATTAATTTATTAAAATTACTTTTAAATCCTCTTTCAAATTAATTTTAAAATTTAATTATCCTAAAATTAAATTTATTATAATTCATAAATTCTTAAATATACTACATTTTGATTTGATTTATTATTTTAAATTAAATATTAATTAAAAATAATTTAATATAGAAATAAACAACAATATATAAATTTAATTTAAGTATTTCTTATCGTGGAATATCAAATTAAACTACAAATTTCTCTAATAAGAATGAAAAGCCGCCATATAATTTAATTTTAATGATTTTACATTTATTAATAAATTAAATTATTTATTTTAAATAATAGGGTATCTAATCCTAGTTTATTTAATTATTTTATTATATTAATTAATATAAAATTTAAAATATTTATAAATTAAATTTCACTTAAAATTTAAAATTATAATTAAATTTAAAATATATTATAAATTAATATTAATTGATTTAATTAATTTATAAATTAAGTTTAACCGCTATTGCTGGCACTTAATTAATCTTTATTAATTTTTTTTCCTAAATTTAATTTTCATTAATTATTTAAATTTAATTATTAAATTAAATTTTATTTTTAATTTTAAATTATTTTATATAAATATTAAAATATAATTAATTTTAAAATCATTATAAAATTTATTTATATTATTAATATTATTAATTCTTTTAAAATCAAAATTTAACATGCATAAATTACATTAAATATAAAATTTTTTAATTTTATATTATATAATATTTATATATATATATATATGTATATATATATATATATTTATATTAATAAATTAATTAATTTAAATAAAAATAAAATTTTTATTTTGTAAATAAACTTAATAATTTATAATTTTGTTGATAAAAATTTAATAATTAAAATAATTTTTATTATATTATAATAAATATTTTATTTTATTATAAAAAATATTAATATTAATTTATTTAATTATATAAAATTTTTATATTATTTATAAAATATAAATTAATATAATATATTAAATAATTTAATAATTATAATAAATATATAAATATAATATTATTTAGAGGGAAAAAATAATATACATATATTTATAATATTTAAAAATATTTTAATATATAAATAAATTATAATATATATTATTTAGAGGGAAAAATAATATTTTATAAATTATATATATATATATATATGATAAACAATTATTTAATTTAAATTATTTTAATATAAAATAAATTTAAAAATTATTTATTTAATAAAAATTTATTTATTAATTTATTTTATTTAAAATTTAAAATTTATAAATTTTTAATTTAATTTTAAAAAATTAGTTTTATAAAAAAATTATTTATAAATTTCATTATATTTATTTTATAAAAAAAATTTTTATCATAATAAAAATTATTTTTAAATTTTTATTAATTAAAATTTATTTTTATTTAACACTTAATTTATAAATTTTTAAAATTCAAAATTAAAAATTTTATTTATTTTATAAAAAAATTTATTTATCAATTTCATTATTATATTTATTTTATTTAAAAATCTTTAATTATATTTACTAAATTAAAAATTTTTTAAATTATATTTATTTAATTTTAAATATTTAAATTTTTAATTTATTATAAATATTTAATTAAATTGTTTTTATTTAATAATTAATTAAATAATTAATTTCCATTTTTTTTTTTTTTTTTTTTTTTTCAAAAAAAAAAAAATGGAAATTAATTATTTATACTTTAAATATAAAAATTTAAAAATTTAAAAATTTAAAAAAATTTAGAAAAATTTAAAAAAAATTTAAAAAAATTGTAAAAAAAATGCAATTTTTTAAAAAAAAATGCAAAAAATCTAATTATCATATGTATAAGTATATTTTAATATATAATTATTAATTTTAAATATATATATTTATAAATTAAATATATTAATTTTTTTTAATTATATTTGATTTAATAAGTACTATATTTATTTTTAAATCAAATTAAAAAAAAAGAAATATATTATTGTAAATTAAAATATTACTTTATTATTTAAATTAAATATTATATAACATATATATTTATATAATTAAATCTAAAATATTTATTTATATTTAAATTTATTTTAATTTATATATATATATATATATATATATAAATATATAAATCTATTTATATAAATATAAATTTATTATAATTCATAAATTCTTAAATATACTACATTTTGATTTGATTTATTATTTTAAATTAAATATTAATTAAAAATAATTTAATATAGAAATAAACAACAATATATAAATTTAATTTAAGTATTTCTTATCGTGGAATATCAAATTAAACTACAAATTTCTCTAATAAGAATGAAAAGCCGCCATATAATTTAATATTAATGATTTTACATTTATTAATAAATTAAATTAAAAAATTTTTAATTTAGTAAATATAATTAAAGATTTTTAAATAAAATAAATATATTTATAAAATTAGTAAAAATTTTTTTATAAAATTAATAAATTTTTAATTTTGAATTTTAAAAATTTATAAATTTAATATTAATTAAATTAAAGAGGGATAATTTAATAAATATTTAAATTAATAAAATAAAATGATTTTTATAAATATATTTATAAAATTAGTAAAAATTTTTTTATAAAATTAATAAATTTTTAATTTTGAATTTTAAAAATTTATAAATTTAATATTAATTAAATTAAAGAGGGATAATTTAATAAATATTTAAATTAATAAAATAAAATAATTTTTATAAATATATTTATAAAATTAGTAAAAATTTTTTTATAAAATAAATAAAATTTTTAATTTTAAATTTTAAAAATTTATAAATTTAATATTAATTAAATTAAAGAGGGATAATTTAATAAATATTTAAATTAATAAAATAAAATGATTTTTATAAATATATTTATAAAATTAGTAAAAATTTTTTTATAAAATTAATAAATTTTTAATTTTTAATTTTAAAAATTTATAAATTTAATATTAATTAAATTAAAGAGGGATAAATTTAATAAATATTTAAATTAATATAATAAAATAATTTATAATATATATATATATATATATATTTATAAAATTGATAAATAAATTTTTTATAAAATAAATAAAATTTTTAATTTTAAATTTTAAAAATTTATAAATTAAATATTAGTTAAATTAAAAAAAATGATAAATTAAATAAATATTTAAATTAATAAAATAAAATAAATATATTATAAAATTAATAAATAAATTTTTATTAAATAAATTTAATTTTAAAAATTTATAAATTAAATTATTAATTAAATTAATGAGGGATAAAATTTAATTAATATCTAAATTAATAAAAAATATTTATAATATAAAATTTATAAATAATTTTTTATATAATAAATTTAATTTTAAATTTAAAAAATTTATAAATTTAATTAAAATAAATAAAAGTTTAATTAATTTAATTAATAAAAAATAAATTAATAAAAAATAAATTAATAAAAAATTTATAAATTAAATTATTAATTAAATAAAAGAGGGTTAATTAATATTTTAATTAAAAAATTGATTATATTAATTTATAATTTAATTAAATAATTATAAAATAAATTATTTAATTAAATATTTATTATTATTAATTTAATAAATTTAATAAAAAATTTTTAATTAAAATAAATAAAATATAAAATTAATAAATAAATTTTTTATATAAAAAATTTTTTTTAATTTTAAGTTAAAAATTTTAAAATTAAATAATTAAATTAAATAAATATAAATTTAATTAATAATTTAATTTTAAATTTTAAAAATTTATAAATAAATTAAAAATAAATTATTTAAATTAAAAAAATATTTTTAATTAACAATAAAAAATATATTATAATATATATATATATATATATATATTTAAAATATTT